GAATCATTCATATTAGATTATTGGGTAGGTACAACCAATCAATTCTAACTAGAATCTAACTAGAAAGCGATCAAAATAGAAAATTTTTCATCATAATAAAAGCAGGATCTTTCCTTCTAGGCTGGGGGGATAAAGAGAAAATTGTTTTCTTACAAAAACGAAAAAAAAAATTCTATTTCTATTCATGTTTGCAAAAACAATGTTTTCTTCTTTTTCTGATTATCTATTTATACTATACCGACCGGATTAAATCAAGAAATTAGAAATTATAATGAATTGACTGAGCGAGGGGTCTATATTTTATGGTTAATGGATATCTTTAGATCATGATTCTATCTATTTAGACTATGATTCCATATCAGAAGAATTCTCAAATTGCTTTATAGGCCAGTTTTAGAGTTATCAAAAAAACCCTTATCCTATCTATCTATTCTATTAAAAATAGAAATAGATAAAGAATTTTTTTATAGTTGATTGTATAGTGTATACACGTAAATATACAACACAAAAAAATGGGCGGTTATTCTATTTTCATCATACAATGATTCTTTTTCTTCTTTGTATCATAATTCAACCAACTGAGGTTATTCTAAGCTGTAACTTCAATCAAATAAGAATAGTTTCTTTCATTGGTAGACTATTCCAGTAAAGTAAGATGGAATCGAATCCGGTTCCCATATTGATTTCTTAGTTCTTATCAATTCTTTTTTTGAATATTGAATTTTTTAAGATCGAATAGACTGACCATTTTTTTCTTTTTTTCATGAGAATGAATATGTTTTTATGTTATTTCGTACTGTAGAATTCTTTTCCTTGGGGGATCATTTTCCCGCGAGAAGTAATGAGAACAATGATAGAATGGATTGCTACCTATGTCTAGATCGCGGATAAATGGAAATTTTATTGATAAAACCTTTTCAATTGTAGCCAATATCTTATTACGAATAATTCCGACAACTTCAGGAGAAAAAGAGGCATTTACCTATTACAGAGATGGTGCGATTTGATTTTTTTTATTACTCTCAGTCTTACGAGAAAAGAAATACACACGATTCGTGATCGGTAAAAAAAGAAAATAAAAAAATCTACGCTTGTTGAAGGTAAAGTTTGGAAATAGAACAATTCCTTCTGTCGTGTATCCTCGATTAATGCAGCCTCAGATGCTATGTTTCAATTCTCGATTCTAGTATTGAGCGAAAGGTTATACCTATGGTTCGGTATTACAGGTCAATCCTAGTCCACTAATACCAATAGGCAGCAGAGGGGAAGAAGCACTACACCTAGGAATCAACAACACTAAAACTTTGTTATAAATTATCCCTTTCTTTAGCAGGCTTGGGACTAAAAGAATGGTTGGGACAACAAACATCCATCTCGTTTGTATTTTGGATACCCGTATAACCATCGAAGGCTGTTGAAGTGACTTATTTCTGGAATTTGGGAAGCGTTGAGAACAAAGAAATTGTTGGAGTTATCATTTCTCTCTAGTACCAATACGTTTGATGTTAAGAAAAGATCTCTTGCAGGAAGGTTGGCTAGAGATTTCTTGTAAAAACACTAGCCCTACTCAGTTCATAATGAGAAGTTTTTCATCTTCTTTATTTTATCATTTTATCATTATGCACATAAGGGAGGAGCCGTATGAGATGAAAATCTCATGTACGGTTCTGTAACGGAGATTCTTTGAATTGAATGACGACCGTAACGGATGTCAGCCCAATCCGAAGGAAATTATGCGGAAGCTTTACAGAATTATTATGAAGCTATGCGACTAGAAATTGATCCCTATGACCGAAGTTATATACTCTATAACATAGGACTTATCCACACAAGTAACGGAGAACACACAAAAGCTTTGGAATATTATTTTCGAGCGCTCGAACGAAACCCATTCTTACCACAAGCTTTTAATAATATGGCCGTGATCTGTCATTACGTGCGACTATCTCCACTATAGAAAGAAAAAAGTAAAGAAAGATCAAATTCACTAGTAAATACTATAAAAAAGGGCTTTCTACATAAGCATCGTCTAAAACAACGATTTTTATTAGCTGTAGAAAAGAAAGAAACTTCATAGAAGTTGAAATATGAAGAAATAGATATGCCTAGCTATTTTAGTCTATGGGTAAAGTATCTAATTGATAGAGTAAGCACCGTAAAGATCAATTAGCGAGGTTTTGGCCGATACAATAAGAACTGCTTACTTATGTCATGATGTGAGACAAACGTTAGTAATCAACTTATGTAATAGAGTTGATCCACTAAGGTATTGAGCAGCGGTGTAGGATCAGATCCCAAAGATAGTAAGTCTTTCCTTTCGAAAGTCTTTTTCAAAAATTCTATATAATCTAAATTTCTATATGATATGAAACTGAGATAGTTACCTTTCAGAAAATTCTAATGATAGGCGAAATGTCTATGTTTTATTCTTCTGAAGGTGGGAGAAAAGATAAAACTAAAATAAACCGGATTTTTAATCCAAACTTAAGATTTAAGTTTG